GTCCCTGTAGCTTAACTATTAAAGCATGGCACTGAAGATGCTAAGATGGCTGCCATATAGCACCCAGAGACAAAAGACTTAGTCCTAACCTTACCGTTAATTCTTGCTAAATATATACATGCAAGTATCCGCGCCCCAGTGTAAATGCCCTTTGATCTCTTATTAAGGAAAAAGGAGCGGGTATCAGGCACACCTTAATTGTAGCCCAAGACACCTTGCTCAGCCACACCCCCACGGGTACTCAGCAGTAATTAACATTAAGCAATAAGTGAAAACTTGACTTAGTTATAGCAACTCCAGGGTTGGTAAATCTTGTGCCAGCCACCGCGGTCACACAAGAGACCCAAGTTAACTGTATACGGCGTAAAGAGTGGTATCATGTTATCATAATAACTAAGACCAAAGTACAACTAAGCTGTCATAAGCCAAAGTTGTATCTAAGACCCTCCTATAAACGATCTTAGCACTTTAGATTAATTTAACCCCACGAAAGCTAAGGCACAAACTGGGATTAGATACCCCACTATGCTTAGCCCTAAATCTTGATGCTATCTCGTACTAAGCATCCGCCCGAGAACTACGAGCACAAACGCTTAAAACTCTAAGGACTTGGCGGTGCCCTAAACCCACCTAGAGGAGCCTGTTCTGTAATCGATAACCCACGTTACACCCGACCGCCTCTTGCCAAAGCAGCCTACATACCGCCGTCGCCAGCTCACCTTACATGAGAGTTCAATAGTGAGCACAATAGCTAAACCCGCTAATAAGACAGGTCGAGGTATAGCCTACGGGGCGGAAGAAATGGGCTACATTTTCTAAAATAGAAAACCCACGGAAGGAGGCGTGAAACCGCCTCCCGAAGGCGGATTTAGCAGTAAAGAGGGACAATACAAGCCCCCTTTAAACCGGCCCTGGGGCACGTACATACCGCCCGTCACCCTCCTCATAAGCTCAAACTTCACAATACCTAATACAACCTATAGCTGAAGATGAGGTAAGTCGTAACAAGGTAAGTGTACCGGAAGGTGCACTTAGCATACCAAGACGTAGCTAAAATCAAAAGCATTCAGCTTACACCTGAAAGATATCTGCCACCTACCAGATCGTCTTGAGGCCTACTCTAGCCCAACCACTCAAACTAAGACGTTAATTAAAAACTCACTTAATTCTTAAACTAAAACATTATTCAAACTTAGTATAGGTGATAGAAAAGATATTTTGGCGCGATAGAGATTTCGTACCGTAAGGGAAAGGTGAAATAGCAGTGAAAAACAAAGCACCAAGTAGCAAAGATAAACCCTTGTACCTTTTGCATCATGATTTAGCAAGAACAACCAAGCAAAACGAATTTAAGCTTGCCATCCCGAAACCCGAGCGAGCTACTTACGAGCAGCTATTTTTGAGCGAACCCGTCTCTGTTGCAAAAGAGTGGGATGACTCGTCAGTAGAGGTGAAAAGCCAACCGAGCCGGGTGATAGCTGGTTGCCTGTGAAATGAATCTAAGTTCTCCCTTGACCCTACCTGTCCCTAGGACATAAACTTCAGCCCCAATGAGATGGATCAAGAGTAATTTAAAGGGGGTACAGCTCCTTTAAAAAAGAAAACAATCTCCTCTAGCGGATAACCGTCAACTCTCCCTAAACTGTGGGCCTTCAAGCAGCCATCAATAAAGAGTGCGTCACAGCTCTACAACCAAAAAATCCAATAATAAAATGACTCCCTTCTCACTAACAGGCTAACCTATACTTATAGGAGAATTAATGCTAAAATGAGTAACTAGGGATTTCCCTCTTAAGCGTAAACTTACATTTTCCCCCAACATTATTAACAGATTACAAACCAATACCCTAATTTCAACAAGATTAAAGTATTGAGTCCCACTCTGTTAACCCAACCCAGGTGCGCTTATTAGAAAGATTAAAATCTGTAAAAGGAACTAGGCAAACTCAAGGCCCGACTGTTTACCAAAAACATAGCCTTCAGCTAACCAAGTATTGAAGGTGATGCCTGCCCAGTGACACAATGTTTAACGGCCGCGGTATCCTAACCGTGCGAAGGTAGCGCAATCAATTGTCCCATAAATCGAGACTTGTATGAATGGCTTAACGAGGTCTTAACTGTCTCTTACAGATAATCAGTGAAATTGATCTCCCTGTCCAAAAGCAGGGATACACTCATAAGACGAGAAGACCCTGTGGAACTTAAAAATCAACAGCCACTGCTCACAAAACAAAACCTAGCAGGCTTACTACCCCATAATGCTGGCTGATATTTTTCGGTTGGGGCGACCTTGGAGAAAAACAAATCCTCCAAAAATAAGACCACACTTCTTAACCAAGAGCAACTCCTCAACGTACTAATAGTAACCAGACCCAATATAATTGATAAATGGACCAAGCTACCCCAGGGATAACAGCGCAATCTCCTCTAAGAGCCCACATCGACGAGGAGGTTTACGACCTCGATGTTGGATCAGGACATCCTAATGGTGCAGCCGCTATTAAGGGTTCGTTTGTTCAACGATTAACAGTCCTACGTGATCTGAGTTCAGACCGGAGCAATCCAGGTCGGTTTCTATCTATGACGAACTCTCCCTAGTACGAAAGGACCGGGAAAGTGGGGCCAATACTACAAGCATGCCCCCTCTTTAAGTAATGAACTCAACTAAATTACTAAAAGATCTCTACCACTTAATCCTAGAAAAGGATTAGGCTAGCGTGGCAGAGCTCGGTAAATGCAAAAGGCTTAAGCCCTTTACCCAGAGGTTCAAATCCTCTCCCTAGCCCCAAACACAATCCATGTCCCAACCCACTACCTTAACCTACCTCATTATATCCCTATCCTATGCAATCCCAATTTTAATTGCAGTAGCCTTCCTAACCCTCGTTGAACGCAAAGTCCTAAGCTACATGCAAGCTCGAAAAGGCCCAAACATTGTAGGCCCATTTGGACTTCTCCAACCTGTAGCTGATGGAATTAAATTATTTATCAAAGAACCTATCCGACCATCTACCTCTTCCCCATTCCTCTTCATTATAACACCCATACTTGCCCTCCTCCTAGCACTCACCATCTGAATCCCTCTTCCACTACCCTTCTCCCTCACTGACTTAAACCTAGGTCTCTTATTCCTACTAGCTATATCCAGTCTAGCAGTATACTCAATCCTATGATCGGGTTGAGCATCAAATTCAAAATATGCCTTAATTGGCGCCCTACGAGCAGTAGCACAAACCATCTCCTACGAAGTAACATTAGCCATCATCCTCCTATCCGTAATCGTATTAAGCGGAAACTATACCTTAAATACCCTAGCTATCACCCAAGAACCCCTATACTTAATCTTCTCATCCTGACCCCTTGCAATAATATGATATATCTCAACACTTGCCGAAACAAACCGTGCCCCATTCGACCTCACAGAAGGGGAATCTGAACTCGTATCAGGCTTCAATGTAGAATATGCTGCAGGCCCATTCGCTCTATTCTTCTTAGCTGAATATGCAAATATTATACTAATAAATACACTAACTGCCATTCTATTCCTCAACCCAAGCTCCCTACACCTCCCACATGAACTATTCCCTATCATTTTAGCCACCAAAGTCCTACTCCTTTCCTCTGGCTTCCTATGAATCCGTGCCTCATACCCACGATTCCGCTACGACCAACTCATACATCTCCTTTGAAAAAATTTCTTACCACTAACACTAGCATTATGCCTTTGACACACCAGCATACCAATCTGCTACGCAGGCCTCCCTCCTTACTTAAGGAAATGTGCCTGAACGTAAAGGGTCACTATGATAAAGTGAACATAGAGGTATACCAGCCCTCTCATTTCCTAAGAAAATATTTAGAAAAGTAGGAATCGAACCCACACAGAAGAGATCAAAACTCTTCATACTTCCTTTATATTATTTCCTAGTAGGGTCAGCTAATCAAGCTATCGGGCCCATACCCCGAAAATGATGGTTCAACTCCTTCCCCTACTAATGAACCCCCATGCAAAATTAATCTTTTCCATAAGTCTGCTTCTAGGAACAACTATCACAATTTCAAGCAACCATTGAATAATAGCCTGAACCGGACTAGAAATCAATACTCTTGCCATCATTCCACTTATTTCAAAATCCCACCACCCTCGAGCCATTGAAGCTGCAATCAAATACTTCCTAGTACAAGCAGCCGCCTCAACCCTAGTTCTATTCTCAAGCACAGTCAATGCATGATTCACAGGACAATGAGACATCACTCAACTAACCCATCCAACTTCATGCCTCCTACTAACAACAGCAATCGCAATAAAACTTGGACTCGTACCATTCCATTTTTGATTCCCAGAAGTCCTCCAAGGCTCAACCCTACCCACTGCCCTCCTACTCTCAACAATGATGAAATTCCCCCCAATCACTATCCTATTTTTAACCTCTAACTCCCTTAACCCCACCCTACTAACCACTATAGCTATCGCCTCAGCAGGCCTTGGGGGCTGAATAGGCTTAAACCAAACACAAATTCGAAAAATCCTAGCCTTCTCCTCCATCGCCCATCTAGGTTGAATAGCCATTATCATCATCTACAACCCAAAACTCACCCTATTAACTTTCTACCTATATTCACTAATAACAACCACTGTATTTCTCAGCCTAAACACAACTAAAACCTTAAAACTATCAACAATAATAACCTCATGAACAAAAACACCCATACTAAACGCAACCCTTATGCTAACACTCTTATCTTTAGCAGGCCTCCCACCACTTACAGGATTCCTTCCTAAATGGCTCATTATTCAAGAACTAACTAAACAAGAAATAACTACAGTAGCCACAATCATTGCCATATTGTCACTGCTAGGATTATTTTTCTACCTCCGCCTTGCATACTATTCAACAATCACACTCCCACCAAATTCCACAAACCATATGAAACAATGGCATACAAATAAACCAACAAACACCCTACTCGCCATCTTAGCTTCCCTATCAATCTCCCTATTGCCACTCTCCCCTATAATCCTCGCCACCATCTAGAAACTTAGGATAACCATAAACCGAAGGCCTTCAAAGCCTTAAACAAGAGTTAAACCCTCTTAGTTTCTGCTAAGATCCGCAGGATACTAACCTGCATCCTCTGAATGCAACCCAGACACTTTAATTAAGCTAGGACCTTCCCTAGACAGATGGGCCTCGATCCCATAAAATTCTAATTAACAGCTAGACGCCTAAACCAGCAGGCTTCTGTCTACCAGGCCCTGGTACACCTTTAATGTACATCGATGAGTTTGCAACCCAACATGAATTTCACCACAGAGCCGATAAGAAGAGGAATTGAACCTCTGTAAAAAGGACTACAGCCTAACGCTTAAACACTCAGCCATCTTACCTGTGACCTTTATTAACCGATGACTATTCTCAACCAACCACAAAGATATTGGCACCCTATACCTAATCTTCGGTGCATGAGCTGGCATAATTGGAACTGCCCTCAGCCTCCTCATTCGCGCAGAATTAGGTCAACCGGGAACCCTACTAGGAGACGACCAAATCTACAATGTAATCGTCACCGCCCATGCCTTCGTAATAATTTTCTTCATAGTAATACCAATTATAATTGGTGGCTTCGGAAATTGACTAGTCCCACTCATAATCGGCGCCCCCGATATAGCATTCCCACGTATAAACAACATAAGCTTCTGACTACTTCCCCCATCATTCCTACTGCTACTAGCATCCTCAACAGTAGAAGCCGGAGCTGGTACAGGGTGAACAGTATATCCTCCTCTCGCTGGTAATCTAGCCCATGCCGGTGCCTCAGTAGACCTCGCCATCTTTTCTCTTCACCTAGCAGGTGTCTCCTCTATCCTTGGTGCTATCAACTTCATCACAACCGCCATTAACATAAAACCCCCAGCTCTCTCCCAATATCAAACCCCCCTATTCGTATGATCAGTACTTATTACCGCCGTCCTTCTCCTACTCTCCCTTCCAGTCCTTGCCGCTGGTATCACCATATTACTAACAGACCGAAACCTAAACACCACATTCTTCGATCCAGCTGGGGGAGGAGATCCCGTCCTATACCAACATCTTTTCTGATTCTTCGGCCATCCAGAAGTCTATATCCTTATTCTACCAGGCTTCGGAATTATCTCCCATGTCGTAGCCTACTACGCAGGCAAAAAAGAACCATTCGGATACATAGGAATAGTATGAGCTATACTATCCATCGGATTCCTAGGCTTTATCGTATGAGCCCATCACATATTCACAGTAGGAATGGATGTAGATACTCGAGCATACTTCACATCTGCCACAATAATCATTGCCATCCCAACTGGCATCAAAGTCTTCAGCTGATTAGCCACCTTACACGGAGGAACTATTAAATGAGACCCCCCAATACTTTGAGCCCTGGGCTTTATCTTCCTTTTCACTATTGGCGGACTTACAGGAATCGTACTAGCAAACTCTTCACTAGATATTGCTCTACACGACACATACTATGTAGTTGCCCACTTCCACTATGTCCTCTCAATAGGGGCAGTATTTGCCATCCTAGCAGGATTCACCCATTGATTCCCCTTATTTACAGGATATACACTCCACACCACATGGACCAAAGCCCATTTCGGAGTAATATTTACAGGAGTCAACTTAACCTTCTTCCCACAACACTTCCTAGGCCTAGCCGGCATACCACGCCGATACTCGGACTACCCCGACGCATACACCCTATGAAATACCATATCCTCTATTGGCTCACTAATCTCAATAACCGCCGTAATTATACTGATGTTCATCATCTGAGAAGCCTTCACATCTAAACGCAAAGTCGTACAACCAGAACTAACTACCACCAACATTGAATGAATCCACGGCTGCCCACCTCCATACCACACCTTTGAAGAACCAGCCTTCGTTCAAGTTCAAGAAAGGAAGGAATCGAACCCTCATATGCTGGTTTCAAGCCAACCGCATCAAACCACTCATGCTTCTTTCTTATGAGACGTTAGTAAACCTATTACATAGCCTTGTCAAGTCTAAATCACAGGTGAAAATCCTGTACATCTCACATGGCCAACCACTCACAATTCGGCTTTCAAGACGCTTCATCCCCCATCATAGAAGAACTTGTTGAATTCCACGACCATGCCCTAATGGTCGCCCTAGCAATTTGCAGCCTAGTCCTCTACCTATTAGCACTAATACTCATAGAAAAACTCTCCTCAAATACCGTCGACGCACAAGAAGTAGAACTAATCTGAACAATCCTTCCAGCTATCGTACTCATTCTACTCGCCCTACCATCCCTGCAAATCCTATACATAATAGATGAAATCGACGAACCAGACCTAACCTTAAAAGCCATTGGACATCAATGATACTGAAGCTACGAATACACAGACTTTAAAGACCTATCATTTGATTCTTACATAGTGCCCACAACAGAACTCCCACTAGGACACTTCCGACTCCTAGAAGTAGATCACCGCGTCGTTATCCCAATAGAATCTCCTATTCGCATTATCGTCACTGCCAGCGATGTCCTCCATTCCTGAGCTATCCCCACCCTCGGAGTAAAAACCGATGCAATTCCCGGACGACTAAACCAAACATCATTCATCACAACCCGGCCCGGAATTTTCTACGGCCAATGCTCAGAAATCTGCGGAGCCAACCACAGCTACATGCCAATCGTAGTCGAATCAACCCCCCTTACCCACTTCGAAAACTGATCTTCATTACTATCATCCTAATCATTAAGAAGCTATGTACCAGCACTAGCCTTTTAAGCTAGAGAAAGAGGACTAACCACACCTCCTTAATGACATGCCTCAACTCAATCCCAACCCTTGGTTCTTCATCATATTAATATCATGATTAACTTTTTCCCTAATCATTCAACCCAAACTTTTATCACTAACCTCCACCAATACTCCCCTTAATAAAACTTCAACAACCACTAAAACCACCCCCTGAGCCTGACCATGAACCTAAGCTTCTTTGACCAATTCACAAGCCCATGCCTACTAGGAATTCCACTAATCCTCCTCTCAATACTATTCCCAGCTCTTCTACTCCCCACCCCTGACAACCGATGAATCACCAACCGCTTCTCCACCTTACAACTATGACTCTCCCACCTAATCACGAAACAGCTAATAACACCATTAAACAAAAAAGGACACAAATGAGCCCTAATCCTAACATCTCTCATAATATTCCTCCTACTGATCAACCTGCTAGGCTTACTGCCATACACCTTTACCCCCACCACCCAACTATCAATAAACATGGCTCTAGCCTTCCCACTCTGACTCGCTACTCTCCTAACAGGCCTACGAAACCAACCCTCAGCCTCCCTCGGCCATCTCTTACCAGAAGGTACCCCCACCCCTCTAATCCCCGCCCTAATTATAATCGAAACTACCAGCCTCCTCATTCGCCCTCTAGCACTAGGTGTCCGCCTCACCGCAAATCTCACAGCAGGCCACTTACTAATCCAACTTATCTCCACCGCCACTACTGCCCTGCTCCCCCTTATCCCAGCCGTATCCATTCTAACTGCATCAATCCTACTCTTACTAACCCTACTAGAAGTAGCCGTCGCAATAATCCAGGCCTACGTCTTCGTTCTCTTACTTAGCCTATATTTACAAGAAAATATCTAATGGCACACCAAGCACACTCCTACCACATAGTAGATCCAAGCCCCTGACCCATCTTCGGGGCCGCAGCCGCCTTACTCACTACTTCAGGACTAATCATATGATTTCACCATAATTCCTCACAACTACTAGCCCTAGGCCTACTTTCAATAATACTAGTCATACTACAATGATGACGAGACATTGTACGAGAAGGTACATTCCAAGGCCACCATACCCCAACAGTCCAAAAAGGTTTGCGATACGGAATAATCCTATTTATCACATCAGAAGCATTCTTTTTCCTAGGCTTCTTCTGAGCATTCTTCCACTCCAGCCTAGTTCCAACCCCAGAACTCGGCGGACAATGACCACCAATAGGAATTAAACCTCTTAACCCTCTAGAAGTACCCTTGTTAAACACAGCCATCCTACTAGCCTCAGGTGTTACCGTAACATGAGCCCACCACAGCATCACAGAAGCCAACCGAAAACAAGCAATCCACGCACTAACCCTAACTATCCTACTAGGATTTTATTTCACAGCACTCCAAGCAATAGAATACTACGAAGCACCATTTTCAATCGCCGACGGCGTATACGGCTCAACCTTCTTCGTCGCTACAGGATTTCACGGATTACATGTAATCATTGGATCCTCTTTCTTATCAGTCTGCCTCCTACGCTTAATCAAATTCCACTTTACATCCAACCATCACTTTGGATTCGAAGCAGCAGCCTGATACTGACATTTCGTAGACGTTATCTGATTATTCCTCTACATAACCATTTATTGATGAGGATCTTGCTCTTCTAGTATATTAATTACAATTGACTTCCAATCTCTAGAATCTGGTGCAACCCCAGAGATGAGCAATAAACATAATCACATTCATACTAATCCTATCCCTCACTCTAAGCATTATCCTAACTACTCTAAACTTCTGACTAACCCAAATAAACCCAGACTCAGAAAAACTATCTCCATACGAATGCGGATTTGACCCACTAGGATCAGCCCGACTCCCATTTTCAATCCGCTTCTTCCTCAGTAGCAATCTTATTCCTGCTATTCGATCTAGAAATCGCACTCCTACTCCCACTTCCATGAGCAATCCAACTTCCATCCCCTACCGCAACTTTAGCCTGAACCTCCATCATCATCACTCTACTTACACTCGGACTAGTCTATGAATGAGCACAAGGAGGCCTAGAATGAGCAGAATAAACAAAGAAAGTTAGTCTAATCAAGACAGTTGATTTCGGCTCAACAAATCATAGCCCAACCCTATGACTTTCTTTATGTCTCTTTTACACTTAAGTTTTTATTCAGCTTTTACTCTAAGCAGCCTAGGATTAGCCTTCCACCGAACACACCTAATCTCTGCCTTACTATGTCTAGAAAGCATAATATTATCAATATATATCGCCCTATCACTTTGACCAGTAGAAAATCAAGCAACATCATTCACCCTAATACCCATCCTCATATTAGCATTCTCAGCATGCGAAGCTGGTACAGGCCTAGCAATGCTTGTAGCCTCCACACGAACTCACGGCTCCGACCATCTACATAACCTAAACCTCTTACAATGTTAAAAATTATTATTCCAACTATCATACTAGTACCAACAACCCTCCTATCACCCCCCAAATCCCTATGAACAAACACTACCCTATACAGCTTCCTAATCGCTACCCTAAGCCTTCAATGACTTACCCCAACATACTACCCATACAAAAACCTAACTCCATGAACTGGCATTGACCAAATCTCATCCCCACTACTCGTCCTTTCCTGCTGACTATTACCACTCATAATCATAGCAAGCCAAAACCACTTACAAAACGAACCCCTCGTACGAAAACGAACATTCATCCTAGCCCTCATCACAATCCAACCATTCATTCTTCTAGCCTTCTCAACCACAGAACTAATACTATTTTACATCTCATTTGAAGCAACCTTAATTCCAACCTTAATCCTAATCACACGATGAGGAAATCAACCAGAACGCTTAAGCGCTGGTATCTATCTACTATTCTACACCTTAATCAGCTCTCTACCACTGTTAGTCACCATCCTTTACCTACACGCTCAAACCGGCACTCTACACTTAATGATCCTAAACCTAACCCATCCCACCCTCACTACCTCCTGAACCGGCATCCTATCAAGCTTAGCTTTACTAATAGCATTCATAGTAAAAGCCCCCCTCTATGGCTTACACCTCTGACTCCCCAAAGCCCATGTTGAAGCTCCAATCGCTGGATCCATATTACTCGCCGCACTCCTTTTGAAATTAGGAGGATACGGCATCATACGACTTACCATATTCATTACCCCACTATCAAACAACCTACACTATCCCTTCCTTACCCTAGCATTATGGGGAGCACTAATAACCAGCTCAATCTGCCTTCGCCAAACTGATCTAAAATCCCTAATCGCTTACTCCTCTGTAAGCCACATAGGACTAGTCATTGCTGCATGCATAATCCAAACTCACTGAGCATTCTCAGGAGCAATAATCCTCATAATCTCCCACGGATTAACCTCCTCGATACTATTCTGCCTAGCCAATACAAATTACGAACGCACGCACAGCCGAATCCTTCTCCTAACACGAGGACTTCAACCCCTATTACCACTCATAGCCACATGATGACTACTAGCTAACCTAACTAATATAGCATTACCACCAACCACCAACCTAATAGCAGAACTAACCATTATAATTGCATTATTCAACTGATCTGCATTCACAATTATCTTAACAGGAATTGCCACACTACTAACCGCTTCATACACCCTATTTATACTACTAATAACACAACGAGGAGTATTACCAAACCATATCACATCAATTCAAAACTCCAATACACGAGAACATCTCCTAATAACTCTCCACATTATCCCCCTCCTACTTCTCATCTTAAAACCCGAACTAATCTCAGGAATCCCCTCATGCAAGTATAGTTTAACCCAAACATTAGACTGTGATTCTAAAAATAGAAGTTAAACCCTTCTTACCTGCCGAGGGGAGGTTCAACCAACAAGAACTGCTAATTCTTGCATCTGAGTCTAAAACCTCAGCCCCCTTACTTTTAAAGGATAATAGCAATCCACTGGTCTTAGGAACCACTCATCTTGGTGCAAATCCAAGTAAAAGTAGTGGACACTTCATTACTACTAAACACCTCCATAATCCTAACACTAACAATCATCCTCACACCAATCGTACTCCCTCTCTTATCAAAAACATTCCAAAACTCCCCCATCATCATCACCCGCACCGTCAAAACTGCCTTTATAGTTAGCCTAGTACCAATAACTCTATTTATATACTCTGGAACTGAGAGCATTACCTCCCACTGAGAATGAAAATTTATCATAAATTTCAAAATCCCAATCAGTCTAAAAATAGACCAATATTCCATAATATTCTTCCCCATCGCACTATTCGTAACATGATCCATTCTCCAATTCGCAACTTGATATATAGCTACAGAACCCTACATTACAAAATTCTTCTACTACCTCCTAATATTTCTAATTGCCATACTAACCCTAACCATCGCCAACAACCTATTCTTACTATTCATCGGCTGAGAAGGAGTTGGAATCATATCATTTCTATTAATTGGCTGATGACAAGGACGAGCAGATGCTAACACAGCGGCTCTCCAAGCCGTCCTCTACAACCGAATTGGAGACATCGGCCTTATCTTAAGTATAGCATGACTTGCTTCAACCCTAAACACATGAGAAATTCAACAAACCTTTACCCCAACTCAAACCCCAACCCTTCCCCTACTAGGCCTCATCCTAGCTGCCACAGGCAAATCTGCCCAATTTGGCCTCCACCCATGACTCCCAGCTGCCATGGAAGGTCCAACCCCAGTCTCCGCCCTACTACACTCAAGCACTATAGTAGTAGCCGGAATTTTCCTACTCATCCGCACTCATCCAATATTCACTAACAATAGCACCGCTCTCACACTATGCCTATGCTTAGGGGCCCTATCTACCCTATTCGCTGCTACATGTGCAATCACACAAAATGACATTAAAAAAATCATCGCCTTTTCTACATCAAGCCAATTAGGCCTTATAATAGTAACTATTGGACTAAACCTCCCACAACTAGCTTTTCTCCACATCTCAACCCATGCTTTTTTCAAAGCCATATTATTCCTTTGCTCCGGATCAATCATCCATAACCTAAACGGAGAACAAGATATCCGAAAAATAGGAGGACTACAAAACATACTGCCTACAACCACATCTTGCCTAACTATCGGGAACCTAGCCCTAATAGGAACTCCATTTCTAGCAGGATTCTATTCAAAAGACCTAATCATCGAAAGCATAAACACCTCATACCTAAACACCTGAGCACTCCTCCTAACCCTATTAGCTACATCATTTACTGCAACCTATACCATACGCATAACACTATTAGTCCAAACAGGATTCACCCGAATACCAACAATCACTCCAATAAACGAAAATGACCCAACAATCACTAACCCAATCATCCGCCTCGCCCTAGGTAGCATCATAGCAGGCCTACTCATTACATCCTTCATCATCCCAACAAAAACTCCCCCAATAACCATACCAACAATTACAAAAACTGCAGCCATCATCGTCACAATCCTAGGCATTATCATAGCCCTAGAACTCTCAAACATAACGCACACCCTAACCCAACCAAAACAAAATACCTTAACAAACTTCTCACTAACACTAGGATACTTTAACCCCCTATCCCACCGCCTTAGCTCTACAAACCTCCTAAACATCGGACAAAAATTTGCCTCTCACCTAATTGACTTATCCTGATATAAAAAAGCAGGCCCAGAAGGACTTGCCGACCTCCAACTCATAATAACCAAAACCTCAACTACCTTCCACACCGGACTAATCAAAACCTACCTAGGATCATTCGCTTTATCCATTCTTATTATCCTATCATCATATAGACCCCCTATCTTTCAATGGCCCCAAACCTACGAAAATCTCACCCCCTACTAAAAATACTCAACAACTCCCTAATCGACCTCCCCACACCCCCCAACATTTCTGCCTGATGAAACTTTGGATCTCTCTTAGGCATCTGCCTCATAACACAAATTCTAACCGGCCTCCTACTCGCCATACACTATACAGCAGATACAACCCTAGCCTTCTCATCCGTTGCCCACACATGCCGAAACGTACAATATGGTTGACTAATTCGCAACCTACATGCAAACGGAGCCTCATTTTTCTTCATCTGTATCTACCTTCACATCGGACGAGGATTCTACTACGGCTCATACCTGTACAAAGAAACATGAAATACAGGTGTCATCCTACTCCTAACCCTAATAGCAACTGCTTTCGTAGGATACGTCCTACCATGAGGACAAATATCCTTCTGAGGAGCAACAGTCATCACCAACCTATTCTCAGCAATTCCATACATTGGCCAAACCCTAGTAGAATGAGCTTGAGGAGGCTTTTCAGTAGATAACCCAACACTAACCCGATTCTTTGCCCTCCACTTCCTATTACCATTCATCATTGCAGGACTCACCCTAATTCACCTAACATTCCTCCACGAAACCGGCTCAAACAACCCACTAGGAATCGTATCAAATTGCGATAAAATCCCATTCCACCCCTACTTTTCACTAAAAGACATCCTAGGTTTCATCATCATATTTCTTCCATTACTAACTCTTGCTCTATTTTCACCTAACCTCCTAGGAGACCCAGAAAATTTCACGCCGGCCAACCCCTTAGTTACACCACCCCACATCAAGCCTGAATGATACTTCCTATTCGCATACGCCATTCTACGTTCAATTCCCAACAAACTAGGAGGAGTCCTAGCCCTAGCAGCATCCGTACTAGTACTATTCCTAACCCCTCTCCTCCATAAATCCAAACAACGCACAATAACCTTTCGACCCTTATCCCAACTCCTATTCTGAACCTTAGTCGCTAATCTTTTCATCCTTACATGAGTGGGCAGCCAACCTGTAGAGCATCCATTCATCATCATCGGACAATTAGCCTCCCTTACCTACTTCACCATTCTCCTGATCCTATTCCCCATCATAGGCGCCCTAGAAAACAAAATACTCAACTACTAAACACTCTAATAGTTTATAAAAAACATTGGTCTTGTAAACCAAAGATTGAAGACTACCCCTCTTCTTAGAGTTCTACTTAAATCAGAAAAAGAGGACTTAAACCTCTATCTCCAACTCCCAAAGCTGGTATTTTATACTAAACTATTCTCTGCCCAACCCTAAACTGCCCGAATAGCCCCACGAGATAACCCACGCACCAACTCCAACACCACAAACAGAGTCAACAACAACCCTCATCCAGCCACTAAAAACATTCCAACCCCATCCGAATAAAACATAGCCACCCCACTAAAATCCAACCGTACCGAAAACATTCCACCACTATCAACAGTAACTACCCCAAGCTTTCAACATTCAACAAACCCTCCAACAACCATACCAACAACTACCACCAAAACAAAACTTACACCATACCCAACAACACGTCAATCCCCCCAAGCCTCCGGAAAAGGATCTGCCGCCAAAGATACAGAATAAACAAAAACCACTAACATACCCCCCAAATAAACTATAAACAATACCAATGACACAAAAGAAACACCTAAACTCAATAACCACCCACATCCTGCAACAGAAGCCAACACTAAACCTACTACTCCATAATAAGGAGATGGATTAGACGCAACAGCTAAAGCCCCCAACACAAAACATACCCCTAACAAAAAAACAAAATAAGTCATAGAAGTTCCCGCCTGGTTATTCTCCAAGACCTACGGCCTGAAAAACCGTCGTTGTTGTACCTCAACTACAGGAACCATAAACCTTCAGCCCCATAACATGCACGCGCCCACACCTGCTTCCAGAGAACAACCGAGATAATGATCCTAGGAATATTCACATATAACGTACTAAACCCATCCTTTGTTAAGCTTATACATAAAACCTCCTAGATGTGTACGACTGTGCCTGAACACACACTATGAATGGTCTAAGTGCAAACTGACTCAAAATCTCTCGAAGTACACACAAGCGTCGGACCAGGTTATTTATTAATCGAGCTCCTCACGTGAAATCAGCAACCCGGCGTTAGTAATGTCCTGCGTTACTAGCTTCAGGCCCATTCTTTCCCCCTAAACCCCTAGCACAACTTGCTCTTTTGCGCCTCTGGTTCCTATGTCAGGGCCATAAACTGGTTAATACTCAGAACTTGCTCTTTACGAATACATCTGGTTGGCTATATATCACCATTTTCGTCCGTGATCGCGACATCCCGAAATCCTTATACTTTTGGTTCCCTTTTTTTTCTGGGCGTCTTCAGGCTGCCCCTCCAGTGCAACGGGTGAATACAATCTAAGACCTGGGCATCTCATGCGTTGCGTCCTTATTTTGGCCCTCAGGCGTTAATTAATGAGACGGTTTCAAGGATTTGGGGAATCATATCAACACTGATGCACTTTGTCTTACACTTGGTTATGGTCCTTCCACAGGCTACTGCATATGTCACTGTTTAATGAATGCTTGTGGGACATGATTTTTCACTTTTTCACTTCCTCTGACTTTCTTAACAAAGCCAGTAAGTTTTAGCTAAATTATAAACCATATTCTATCATGAATCATATCTTTACATCATTTTACATATCATTAGTACTGAGATTACATTAAAATAACAACAACAAACATTTACGTTCACTTACTTAAACACCAAACCACTATATTATAAAAGAAACCCCCCTACAAAACGAACGAACGAACGAACGAACGAACGAACGAACGAACGAACGAACGAACGAACGAACGAACGAACGAACGAACGAACGAACGAACGAACGAACGAACGAACGAACGAACGAACGAACGAAGGAATGAACGAACGAACGACCAAAAACGAACGAACGAACGAACGAACGAACGAACGAACGAACGAACGAACGAACGAATCTCT